TAACAATAGCCCAGTTTCTGAAACTTCTGATCTGGATGGGAATCAAGAAAATGCGAAGTTAGAAATACTCAAAAACAAAGAAAACGAAGCAATTTTCTTCTGGTTTGAAAAACCTCTTGTGACCCGTCTTTTCGACTATAAGCGATGGAATCGTCCATTGCGGTATATAAAAAATGATCAATTTGAAAAAGCTATAAGAAATGAAACGTCACAATATATTTTTTACACATGTCGAAGTGATGGCAACCAAAGAATAGCTTTTACGTATCCATCCAGTTTGTCAACTTTTTTGGAAATGATACAAAGAAAAATGACTTTGTACACAAATACAATGGAAAATCACTTCTCTTATGAACTGTATAATCAATGGGTTCATAGCAAAGACCAAAAAGGAAAGAATCTAAGCAATGAATTTCTAAGTAGACTACAGGCTATAGACAAGGGATCTCTTCCTATGTATGTAATAAAGAAAAGGACGAAATTATGTAATAATAAGATAAAGAAAACATACTTGCCGAAAAAATATGATCCTCTCTTGACTGGTCCCTATCGTGGAACAATTGCCTTTTTGTTTTCACCCTCCATCGAAAATTACATGGGAATTCTTTGGATAAATAAGATCCATGGTATGCTTTTTACTACTAATACTGATTATGTAGAATTTGATCAAAAAATGGATATGTATGCGTTTGATAGAAAATCATTATCAACAGAAATAGAACCTTTTTTTAACTTTATTAGTAAATTTAATACAGAATCACCATCGTATTTAAATATGAAAAGACTTTCTTTATTTCTAGAAAAAAAAAAAAATTATTCAAAAGATAAATCAAAATTTTTAAAATTTTTATTCAATGCAGTTCTAACTGATACCAACGATCAGACAATTAGAAAAAAATATCTTGGAGTAAGCATAAAAGAAATAAGAAAAAAAATACCTCGATGGTCATATAAATTAATCAACGATTTAGAACACGAACAAAAAGCAAATGAGGAAGGCCTGGCAGAGGATCCTCAGATTCGTTCAAGAAAAGCTAAACTTATAATAATTTTTAATGATAATCAGCAGAATACCGATAATACCCTCGATATTTATAATTCTAATCAAACAGAGGAAGTAACTTTAGTACGTTATTCTGAACAATCCGATTTTCGTCGAGAGATAATAAAAGGCTCGATGCGCGCTCAACGACGGAAAATGGTTATTTCAAAACAGGTTCAAGCGAATGCCCATTCCCCCCTTTTCATGGACAGAATAGAAAGCCCTCTCTTTTTTGCGTTTGATATCTCCAAACTGATAAAATTTCTTTTTATAACTAGGATGGGTAAAAAGACAGAATTTAAAATTTCGGATTATGTGGAGGAAGCGAAAAAAAAAAAAGATAAACTAAGAGTGGACAAAAGTTACAAGCACAAAATGCAAGAAAAATCGCAGATCGAAACAGCAGAAATTTGGGATACTATTCTATTGGGTCAAGTAATAAGAAGTTCAATATTACTAACACAAGCAATCCTTCGAAAATATATTCTACTACCTTCTTTTATAATAGCTAAAAATCTTGGTCGTCTGCTATTATTTGACTTTCCAGAATGGTCTGAGGATTTAACGGATTGGAAGAAGGAAAGACATGTTAAATGCACCTATAACGGTGTTCAATTAGCAGACAACGAATTTCCAACAAACTGGTTAACAGAGGGTATTCAAATAAAGATACTCTTTCCTTTCCGTCTGAAACCTTGGCACCGATCTAATCCAGACTCTCCTTATAGAGAAAAAAAAAAACAAAAATATGATTTTTGTTTTTTAACTGTTTGGGGGATGGAAACCGACCTCCCTTTTTGCTCTCCCCGAAAACGATCCTCCTTTTTTGCACCTATTTTAAAAGAACTTGGAAAAATGCTTCTAAAAAGGAAGTCAAATTGTTTTCCTATTCTAAGAAGATTAAACGAACGAACAAATTTCTCTCTAAGAGTCTCAACAACAATTAAAAAAAGCATTCTCCTTATCAAAAAAATAAAAAAAGAATTAGCAAAAATAAACCCAAAGCTATTATTTGGATTAGGAGAAGTATATGAGTTGCGTGAAACTAAAAAAGAAAAAGATTTTTTAATCAGTAATAGTATTATTTATAAACCATCCAGTAAAATAAAATCTATTGATTGGAGAAGTTATTCACTGCCAGAAAAAAAAACAAAAGAGCTGACTGATAGAACAAGCCTAATCATAACTCAAATAAACAAACTTATAAAAGAAAAAAACATTAGTTTGAACAAAAAAAGTAATGATGCTAACAGATTAGAATCCTATATATTTTTTTTTCAGGTATTAAAAAGAATAAAGATTAGATTAATCCGTAAATCACATTTTTTTATAAAATTTTTCTTTCAAAGGATATACTTCTTAGGTATGATTAATATTCTTCGGATCGACACACAAGTTTTTCTTGAATCAACAACAAAAAAAGTTAAAAAATACATTTACACTATTTATATTAAAGCAAATCCCGAAAGAATTGAGAAAAAAATTCACTTTATAAATTCACTTTCTAATAGTAATATTAATAAATATTCAAAGAACTTACCTTCTTTGTCACAAGCGTATGTATTTTACAAATTATCAAAAACCCACGTTATTAACTTAAGATCTGTTCTTCAATATCACGGAACACCTGTTTTAAAGAAAAACGAACTAACGGGATATTTTAGAACACAAGGAATATTGAGTTCCGAATTAAAAAATAAAAAACTTCGTAATTATAGACTGAATCAATGGAAAAATTGGTTACGGGTTCATTATCAATATAATTTATCTAAAATTCAATGGTCTAAATTAGTAGCCCCAAAATGGCAAAATAGAGTTAATCAAGCCCCCCAAAAAGATTTAAACAAATGGTATTCATATGAAAAAGAAACTTATTCTCTATTAAAAAAGAAAAAAGAAAATTTTAAAAGACACTCTGAATATGACCTCTTCTCATCTAAATCTATTAATTATGAAGCTAAGAGGAACTCCTATAGTTATGTATCATCATTACACGTAAACAATACCGAAGAGATTTCTTATAATTACAACATAGATAATAAAAAATTATTTGATGGGCTGGCAATTATACTTATCAAGAATTATCTAGGAAAAGATGCTATTATGGCTAAAAATCCGGATAGAAAATATGCAGATTGGAAAATTATCCATTTTAGTGTTAGAAAGAAGCTCAATAGTGAGGCTTGGATCCATAGCACCAGTAATAAACAGACTAGTCACGATCAAAAAGTTGATAAAATGTATAAGAAATATCCTTTTTATCTCACAATTGATGAAGACATCAACCCCTTCAATAAAAAACAATTTGCTTGGATGGGAATGAATGAAGAAATACAAAGCAAGGCCATATCCGATTTTGAACTTTGGTTCTTCCCAGAAGTTATGTTACTTTATAATTCATATAAAATAAAACCCTGGGTCATACCCATAAAATTACTTTTTTTTTTTTTTCAGGGAAATGCACCGATTAGTCCAAATAAAAACATCAATGAAAAAAAATATATTGAAGAAGATTATGCGGGATCAGTCATCAAAAACCATACAAAGAAAAAGCAAAACACAAGCGCTACAGAAACAGAATTCGATTTTTTCCTAAAAAATAATTTGCTTATTAGAAGTGATTATTTTTTTAATCAACAACTAATCAATAATATCAAGGTATATTGTCTCCTGCTTAGACTGAGAAGCCCGCGAAAAGTTTTTATATCCTCTCTCCAACGAGGCGAAATGATTTTCAATATAATGCTGAGTCACAAGGATGTCCATATTCCCGAATTGGTGAAAGGGGGGGGGGTTAGCATCGAACCGGTTCGTCTGTCTGTGAAAACTAATGGAAAATTTATTAGATATCAAAGCATAAGTATTTCATTGGTTCATAAGAATAAAGATCGCATTAATCAAATATATGGTGATAAAAAGAATTTTTATAAATCCCTTACAAGACATCAAAAACTAACTGGAAATAGAGATAAAAACTATTATGCTTTGCTCGTTCCCGAAAATATTTTATCACCTAGACGTCGGAGAGAATTTAGAATTGTAATTTCATTCAATTCAAGAAAAGGGAAGGGTGCGGGTCGAAATCCCATACTTTGGGATGGAAAGAACGTAAAAAACTGTGTTAAATTTTTGGATACAAGTCCAAATCTTGGTATAGATAAAAATAAATTAATAAAATTAAAGTGCTTTCTGTGGCCCACTTATCGAGTAGAAGATTTAGCTTGTATGAATCGCTATTGGTTTGATACCACTAATAGCAGTAGTTTCAGTGTGTTAAGGCTACATATGTATCCACACTATCCACAATTTTAAAATAGACAACGATAAATTTTTGCTAGATATCAGATATCAGGTAACATATCTAATATTTCAAAGCAAACTAATACATACATGTAGTATCTTACATTCCATGATAATTTGATCTATAAATAAAAAAATCAACGGAATTTTTTTTTGAACTCTAACTTTTCTATTCCAATTTGAAATTGGATTCATCAGTGACTCATTTTTTTGAGAAAATTAAAGGTAGATAATTTAATTTAGTCAAATGGTTAGCATTATTCTTATTTATTATTTCTGATCAGTAAAATAAAAAAAATATCTTTAAACAATAAAAGGGGGAGCAATTTACGTTTTATGGTAAAAAATGCATTCATTTCAGTTTTTTTCCAAGAAAAAAAAGAAGAAAACCCGGGGTCTGTTGAATTTCAAGTATTAAGTTTCACTAATAAGATACGACGACTTACTTCACATTTGGAATTGCACAGAAAAGACTATTTATCTCAGAGAGGTTTACGTAAAATTCTGGGAAAACGTCAACGATTACTAGCTTATTTGTCAAAGAAAAATAGAGTACGTTATAAAGAATTAATTGGTCGATTGGAAATTCGTGAGCCAAAAATTCACTAATTTAAATTTTAAAGAACTTTAATTATTTGATTTGTTAGATCTTGAATTTTTATTATTTTCGGCAATTCATGGAAGAATCAATCGGGGAAAAACCTATGAATGTACCAGCTACAAAAAAAGACCTCATGATAGTAAATATGGGTCCTCAGCACCCATCAATGCATGGTGTTCTTCGACTCATCATTACTCTAGATGGTGAAGATGTTATTGACTGTGAACCAATATTGGGTTATTTACACAGAGGAATGGAAAAAATAGCAGAAAACCGAACAATTATACAATATTTGCCTTATGTAACAAGGTGGGATTATTTAGCTACTATGTTCACAGAAGCGATAACCGTAAATGCACCAGAGCAGTTAGGAAATATTCAAGTACCGAAAAGAGCCAGCTATATAAGAGTAATTATGTTGGAGTTGAGTCGTATAGCTTCTCATTTGTTATGGCTCGGCCCTTTTATGGCCGATATTGGGGCACAAACCCCTTTCTTCTATATTTTCAAAGAAAGAGAATTAGTATATGATCTATTCGAAGCTGCCACTGGTATGAGAATGATGCATAATTATTTTCGTATCGGAGGAGTCGCTGTTGATCTACCCCATGGCTGGATAGATAAATGTTTAGATTTCTGTGATTATTTTTTAACAGGGGTTGCTGAATATCAAAACCTTATTACACGAAATCCTATTTTTTTAGACCGAGTTGAGGGAGTAGGGATTATTAGCGAAGAGGAAGCAATAAATTGGGGTTTATCAGGACCAATGCTACGAGCTTCCGGAATAAAGTGGGATCTTCGTAAAGTTGATCATTATGAGTGTTATGACGAATTTAATTGGGAAATCAAATGGCAAAAAGAAGGAGATTCATTAGCTCGTTATTTAGTACGAATCAGCGAAATGACGGAATCTATAAAAATTATTCAACAGGCTCTGGAAGGAATTCCAGGAGGGCCATATGAGAATTTGGAAAACCGATGCTTTGATATAGTAAGGGATCCAAAATGGAATGATTTTGAATATCGATTCATTAGTAAAAAACCTTCGCCCACTTTTGAATTGTCGAAACAAGAACTTTATGCAAGAATCGAAGCACCAAAGGGAGAGTTGGGCATTTTTTTGATAGGAGATCAAAGTGTTTTTCCTTGGCGATGGAAAATACGACCGCCAGGTTTTATCAATTTGCAAATTCTTCCTCAGTTAGTTAAAAGAATGAAATTGGCTGATATTATGACGATACTAGGTAGTATAGATATCATTATGGGAGAAGTTGACCGTTGAAATGATAATTGATAGAACAGAAATACAAGATATCAATTCTTTTTACAGATTGGAGTCTTTAAAGGAGATCTATGGGATCATATGGATGCTTATCCCTATTTTGACTCTTGTATTGGGAATCACAATAGGTGTACTAGTAATTGTGTGGTTAGAAAGAGAACTATCCGCAGGGATACAACAACGTATTGGACCTGAATATGCCGGCCCTTTAGGAATTCTCCAAGCTCTAGCAGATGGGACAAAACTACTTGTTAAAGAAAATATTATTCCATCTAGAGGAGATAGTGGTTTATTCAGTATCGGACCATCGGTAGCGGTCATATCAATTTTACTAAGTTATTCAGTAATTCCTTTTGGTTATCATCTTATCCTAGCTGATCTCAATATCGGGGTTTTTTTATGGATCGCTATTTCAAGTATTGCTCCTATTGGACTTCTTATATCAGGATATGGATCAAATAATAAATATTCCTTTTTAGGTGGTTTACGAGCAGCTGCTCAATCCATTAGTTATGAAATACCATTAACTCTATGTGTGTTATCAATATCTCTACGTGTGATTCGTTGAGACATAAACTTTTTACTATTTCCGTTCTTTCGCGGAAAGCGTCGAATAGATAGTCTCCGTTTTTTGTTCATCGTTAGTGTTGATGAACTAAATCAGATAGTTCTATGAGTGAAAAAAAACAGCTTATAAGTTCGCAGTAAGAAGTCGAGCCTCATTTCCTCTGTACCAGGATTAAGCAAAAGTCAATATAAGCAGTAGAGACTGTTTACCCCAAGATTGGTTGGTTGGGCATCATGGCTTGAAGCGGGTTCACAAGATCAACTGTATGGGGTTTTCATTAGCGTTTGGCTATATTACCCGACTACCATAACAGGCGATTGGGCAAAAATGAGTGGATGGTTAGAAACACCAAATTACACAAGGGATTAGAAATAGAGATTATATAAATTATACAAAGGGCCGTTTCCACATAAAAGGAAGACTAATTGGGGCTTTACGTTAGTAGAAATGATCAGGTAGTACTCCCCATGATTCCGATCCAGAGTATGCTCCTATCCACCGATTAAAGAAATTACTATCAAGAACGAAATAATCCTTTACTTTTTTTGAATCCACTATCTATGAATATTTATGAAGGAGTATTTTATTGAAGGTTTAAGTTATTACTCAAAAAAACATTATAAATTATTAAAGGATGAGATCAATTCAGAAGTACTTTTTTTATTATAGCAAACAGAATTCCATTGGTCTAATTCGGGATCTCTCAATAGATTTTTACTCGATCTAGAACATATCGCCATAAAGAATGCCGATCCGGTCCTTAGATTTCTTTGTGGTCCTGGAGGAGCCGTATGAGGTGAAAATCTCATGTACGGTTCTGTAATAGCGATGGGAACAGTGATGTTATCACCGACTATAATTATCTAACAGTTCAAGTACAGTTGATATAGTTGAGGCACAGGCAAAATATGGGTTTTGGGGATGGAATTTGTGGCGTCAACCTATCGGGTTTATCATTTTTATAATTTCCTCCCTAGCAGAATGTGAGAGATTACCCTTTGACTTACCAGAAGCAGAGGAAGAATTAGTAGCGGGTTATCAAACTGAATATTCAGGTATAAAATTTGGTTTATTTTATGTTGCTTCTTATCTAAATCTACTAGTTTCTTCATTGTTTGTAACAGTTCTTTACTTGGGTGGGTGGAATCTCTCTATTCCGTACATGTTTATTCCTGAACTATTTGAAATAAATAAAGTAGGTGGCGTCTTTGGAACCACAATTTTTCTCTTTATTACATTAGCTAAAACATATTTGTTCTTGTTTATTCCTATCACAACAAGATGGACTTTACCGAGGTTAAGAATGGACCAATTATTAAACCTTGGATGGAAATTTCTTTTACCTATTTCTCTAGGTAATCTATTATTAACAACTTCTTCCCAACTCCTTGCACTGTAAATATACTATCACGACCTGTCCCAAACAAGAGAAAAAAAAATTCTAGATATTCACGATATGTTCCCTATGGTAACCGGTTTCATGAATTATGGTCAACAAACAGTCCGAGCTGCAAGGTACATTGGTCAAAGTTTTATGATTACCTTATCGCACGCAAATCGTTTACCTGTAACTATTCAATATCCTTATGAAAAATTAATCACATCGGAACGTTTCCGCGGTCGAATCCACTTTGAATTTGATAAATGCATTGCTTGTGAAGTATGTGTTCGTGTATGTCCTATAGATTTACCTGTTGTGGATTGGAAATTGGAAACGAATATTAGAAAGAAACGATTGCTTAATTACAGTATTGATTTCGGAATCTGTATTTTTTGTGGTAATTGCGTTGAGTATTGTCCAACAAATTGTTTATCAATGACTGAAGAATATGAACTTTCTACTTATGATCGTCACGAATTGAATTATAATCAAATAGCTTTGGGTCGTTTACCAATGCCAGTAATTGACGATTACACAATTCGAACAATTTTGAATTCGCCTCAAAGAAAAAATGCGTCAACCCCATGATTTGCAAATTTTAATTTTATTTTTCCGTGGTCAATAACTACAATAGAAATCCCAACTATAAATTAGTTGATGAGAATCGAGGCGTCATTTGGAGTTAAAATCGAGTGATATATCATCTATCAGTAATTTTTTTAACATATATAGCTTGTTCAAACTCCCATTTTAAATTTATTATTCTGATAAAAAACGAGATTGATTCAATTATTGGATACACATCAATCCACACTCATTAGAATTTCTTAGCATTTAGAATTAAATTCATAAAAACATATCATAAAAAAATAGGGTCCATTTCCTGGTCAGGTCAATAAGATCATGAAAGATTTTTTATTTATTTCTTATTTTACATAAAATGGATTTACCCGGACCAATACATGATTTTCTTTTAGTCTTTCTAGGATTGGTTCTTATATTAGGAGGTTTAGGGGTGGTATTACTTACTAATACAATTTATTCTGCCTTTTCATTGGGATTGGTTCTTGTTTGTATATCTTTATTATATATTTCATCAAACTCCCATTTTATAGCTGCCGCACAGCTCCTTATTTACGTGGGAGCTATAAATGTTTTAATCATATTTGCTGTGATGTTTATGAATGGTTCAGCATCGTACAACGATTTTACTCTTTGGACCGTTGGGGATGGGGTTACTGCGATGGTTTGTGCAAGTATTTTTGCTTCACTAATTACTATTATTACAGATACGTCATGGTACGGTATTATTTGGACTACAAGATCAAACCAGATTATAGAACAAGATTTTTTAAGTAATAGTCAACAAATTGGGATTCATTTATCAACAGATTTTTTCCTTCCGTTTGAACTTATTTCCATAATTCTTTTAGTTGCTTTGATAGGTGCAATTGCTATGGCTCGTCAGTAATAAATCGTTAGAACTAGCATAGTAATCAAAATAAAACGTTGTTGCGTGTTTCAATTCTATCAAAATAGAAAATTTTTTGCCAATATATTATAACAATAAACTCTATTTATTTGATTTCTTTGTTCCACACTTGTTAGTTGCGTACTGTTTATATTCTAGTTAATAGAATCGGTTGAATTCTTGTTTATCTTGAAATGCATTTGATAAGGAGTTGATCAATGATGCTCGAACATGTACTTATTTTGAGTGCCTATTTATTTTCTATAGGTATATATGGATTGATCACGAGTCGAAATATGGTTAGAGCCCTTATGTGTCTTGAACTTATACTGAATGCAGTGAATATAAATTT